ATTTGCAATATTATAATAATATAAATAGACACACAATTTGAATATGTAATTTACTACTAGAGGTTTTCCTGTTTACGGGGGTTTTCAGGAGTGTTAGACATCTTAGGAGTAAAGGGGGGTAGGGGGGTTTTACGTGAAGAAACCAAGGGGGGAACTCCTAGTATTAAGGAAAATACAATAATCTTTATGCCCTTGATATCGAGTAATGTGGTTCTTTAAGTATAATCTTTCCACCATTCATAACCTCTTTCAGGACCAAGGAAAAATGTTCTACCTTATTTTTCATTACCGTGCGCACTCTGAAATGTCAAGTGAAAGGAGGACAAGAGAAAATAACCTGACCCCTGTGGAGAGAACGCTCGGCATGTGGCTTAAAGGTTTATATGGACTCCACCAACAACTTATGTCAGCGTCAAGGAAAGTATGAGGAATGAACCAATATATGGCCCTGAAGTAGGAACCAAATGCCAGGAATAATTCACTAAGTGAAACCCCCACAATTATTGTCCCTGACCATCAAGAAGAGTATGCAATTAGAAATCACCGGTTGGTAGGCTCTTACTACATTAAATATTTGAGGTGGACGAGATGTTGGGTACTTGGTATATCTTGACTGATGAATATATCTGTTAGAACTTGTCTGCAATTGAAGTTTGAATTCATGATATGTTAAAATTAGATGTATGGTGCATGCAGTTATTATTAATATGGTGATTAATATTCATGTTTAATATCATTTTATGGTGATAATACATAATGATGTATTTACTACCTAGTTAATGGTTAATATAGTGTAATGGTATATATACATATATGTACCTGAATGAATGCATATAAATACTTATATGTAATACTTATATTATGTATTAAAACATTATGTATGTAAAAATATACATATTTGTACGTATGCAAACTAAGTCAAGGAATAGTTTAAATGAGAATCCTAGCTTTGGGAGTTAGGGGTGGGAGTTAAAATCTTCTTTCTTTGAGCAGCAAGAGGGATTTTAGCCTTCGACATTCGACTTACAAGGCCGACGCTCTAACGCTGAGCTATTACTGCATCATTTGAGGGCTTTATTTTCTGCTCAGCCTACGAGGGGCATGAGGAAGAGGAAAAGGGAGAAATAAACAACGGATGCGATTTGGCCAATAATAACGAAGGGGTGTTCTACTGGTATTCCTCCGATTCAGGTTAAGATTAATACGTCTGCGATGAGGGTTCAGAATATGAACTGTGAGATGGGGCGGAATGTCAGGCTTCGTTGTTTTGACGTGTGGAGGATTGGGACAAGTATAAGGATTATGATTGAAGCTAGAAGAGCCAATACTCCTCCTAATTTATTAGGGATCGAGCGTAGGATGGCGTAGGCAAAGAGGAAGTATCATTCTGGTTTGATATGAGGGGGGGTAACAAGAGGGTTGGCTGGTGTGAAGTTGTCCGGGTCTCCAAGTAGATTAGGGGAAAATAGTGCTAGTGAGGTTAATATGATAAGAGCTAGGACAAAGCCTATAAGGTCCTTGTATGAGTAGTATGGGTGGAATGGGATTTTGTCTGCGTCTGAGTTTAGGCCGATTGGGTTGTTGGATCCTGTCTCGTGTAGGAATAGCAGGTGGACTATAGTTGCTGCAGCGATGATGAAGGGGAAGAGGAAGTGGAAGGCGAAGAATCGGGTAAGGGTGGCGTTATCTACTGAGAAACCCCCTCAGATTCATTGGACTAACATGTCACCAACATAGGGTACTGCGGAGAGGAGGTTGGTAATTACGGTTGCCCCTCAGAATGATATTTGTCCTCAGGGTAGAACATAACCCACGAAGGCGGTTATTATTGTTAGGAGTAGGAGAATGACTCCGATATTTCATGTCTCTTTAAACAAGTAGGAACCGTAGTAAAGGCCTCGTCCAATGTGGAGATAAATACAGATGAAGAATATGGATGCGCCATTGGCATGAATGTTTCGGATTAACCATCCGTAGTTTACGTCTCGACAAATGTGGGCGACGGATGAAAAGGCTATGGAGATATCTGAGGTGTAATGTATTGCTAGGAAAATTCCGGTGAGGATTTGGATTACAAGACAGAGTCCCAGGAGGGATCCAAAGTTTCATCATGCAGAAATATTGGATGGAGCTGGTAGGTCAATTAATATGTTGTTGGCTATTTTTAGTAGTGGGTGGGTTTTTCGTAGACTTGCCATTAGGGTTCTTGTAGTTGAATAACAACGGTGGTTTTTCAAGCCATTGGTTCTGGTTAAAATCCTGAGGAGAACTATGGCATATATTATATACTTATTTTTGTTTGGTTTGGTGGTGGGGCTAGCGGCGGTTGCGTCTAATCCATCGCCTTATTTTGCGGCTCTGGGTTTGGTGGTGGTAGCGGGGATGGGTTGTGGTGTTTTAATTAGTTATGGGGGGTCTTTTCTGTCTTTGGTGTTGTTTTTAATTTATTTAGGTGGAATACTGGTAGTTTTTGCATATTCAGCAGCGTTAGCTGCTGAGCCATACCCAGAGGGCTGGGGGAGTGGGTCTGTGATGGTGTACATGGTTGCTTATATTTTAGGCGTAATATTAGTGTCGGGGATATTTCGGGGAGACTGATATGAGATATTTTGGACCCCCGTGGATGAGGCAGGAGAGTTTTCTATACTTCGGGGTGATGTGGGAGGGGTTGCTATGATATATTCTCAGGGGGGAGGAATATTATTGATTGGTGGGTGGGTTTTGTTGCTTACTTTATTTGTGGTGTTGGAATTAGTGCGGGGTTTAAGTCGGGGGGCTCTTCGGGCGGTTTAGTTGTTAATAATTAAGGTGAATAGGATTAGGGTTAGGATGAACAATATGAAGTAGGTTTTGATGGCCCCTTGTTGGATGTTGCTCGAGGCTGAAGCTATTGGGAGGTTTATGGAGGTAATGGTTTTGGGGCCTGTTTTTTCCAGTCAGAGTTGGTCGATTAATTGGTTAGCAATGGTTTGTCCAAGGGTGAGGTTGAGTTTAGGAGTTAAGCGGTGTATAATTGTTGGGAAGAATCCTAGTATATTGGAGAATAGGTGGGGTGTTTTTTGGGGAATAATTTTATGTTGTTTATTTGTAAAAGAGGCTAGGTCTAGGGCAATAAGGAGGCCTAAGATTGAAACAAGTAGGGCGGCAAGCTTAAGGGAGGGGTGTATGGTTATTGTGGGGGTTTTTAGGGGTATGGTGTAGGAAGTAATTAATAGTCCAGCAATAATGCTCCCTCATGCGAGTCGTTTAAGGGGGTTGATTAAGGTTGGGTTGTTTTCGTTAATTGGGGTAAGGGCGTTGAAGCGAGGGTGATTTATGTTAACAAAGAAAATAATTCGGAGGCTATAGATAGCTGTGAATGATGTAGCCAAAAGGGTCAGGACTAGGGCTCAGGCGTTGAGGTGGGATGTGTTTAGAGCTTCAATAATTGCGTCTTTAGAAAAGAAGCCTGCTAGGAAAGGAGTGCCAGCGAGAGCTAGGCTTCCAATAGTGAGGCAGGAAGATGTGATGGGTAAGAGGTGGTGGGTTCCTCCTATTTTGCGGATATCTTGTTCGTCGTTTAGGCTATGAATGATGGACCCTGAGCATAGGAAGAGTATGGCTTTGAAGAAGGCGTGTGTGCAGATGTGCAGGAATGCTAATTGTGGCTGGTTGAGGCCGATTGCAACTATTATTAGGCCTAATTGACTAGATGTGGAAAATGCAATGATTTTTTTAATATCGTTTTGGGTAAGAGCGCATGTAGCAGTAAATAAGGTTGTTAATGCTCCGAGGCATAGGCAGGTGGTGAGGGCGGCTTGGTTGTTGCATATGATAGGGTTTATTCGAACAAGAAGGAAGATTCCGGCAACGACCATGGTGCTAGAGTGTAGTAGGGCAGAGACCGGTGTTGGGCCTTCCATGGCGGAAGGAAGTCATGGGTGTAGGCCGAATTGGGCGGACTTACCTGTGGCAGCGAGGATTAAGCCCATAAGGGGTATGGTAAGGTCTAGGTTTTTGGTGCTTAAGAATACTTGTTGTATCTCTCAGGAGTTGAGGTTTGTGGCTATTCATGCTATTGAGAAGATTAGGCCAATATCTCCAACTCGGTTATAGATCACTGCTTGAAGGGCCGCGGTATTGGCATCTGTTCGGCTGAATCATCAGCCGATAAGTAGAAAGGATATAATGCCGACCCCTTCTCAACCAATAAATAGTTGGAATATATTGTTTGATGTTACTAGGATGACTATGGCAATGAGGAATACAAGTAAGTATTTAAAGAATTTGTTAATGTTGGGGTCGGAGCTTATGTACCAGGATGCGAATTCTAGGATTGACCAGGTGACGTATAGGGCGATTGGGATAAATATAGTTGAATAGTAGTCGAATTTGAAGCTAATGTTAATATCAAAGGATAAGGTGTTAGCCCAGGTTCAACTAGTAATGATTGACTCTGTTCCTTGGGAGAGGAGCAGAGATAGCGGGAGTAGGCTGACAAGGAATGCTAGTTTTACTGCTGTTTTAGTTTTTGAGAGAGCTCAATCTGGTTTTAAAGGTTGGGGCTTTAAAGTGGTAAGGAGGGGGTATGTTAAGAGTATAAAGATAATAAGTAGGCTGGATGTGAGGATAAGGGGTGAGTGGTACATAGCATCTACTTGGATTTGCACCAAGAGTTTTTGGTTCCTAAGACCAATGGATGAGCTGTTATCCTTTAGAGGCGTAGGTTGAGTGAGCTTTGGGGTTTAACCAAAGTGGCGAAGATTAGCAGTCTTCGTTGCTACGAGCCTCTCTCGGTGGGCAAGGGGGGTTTAACCCCTATCTTTAGAATCACAATCTAATGTTTTTAACTAAACTATACCTACAGGCGGCTGAGCCTCAAATTAATTCTGGTTTTAATATGAGGAGTAGGAGTGGGAGGATGTGAAGGGCTATTAGTAAATGTTCTCGGGTGTGAGTTGGGTCTAGGTGCGTGATGTGGGCTGGAAGGGGCCCACGTTGTGTGATGAGGAATATGTATAGTGAATAATTAGCGGTAATTAGTGTACCAGCTCCTGTTAATAACAAAGTCCATCAGGATCACCCGAATAGGGAGGTGATGATTGTTAACTCTCCCATAAGATTTGGTAGAGGTGGCAAGGCTAGGTTGGCAAGGCCGGTAATAAACCACCAGGTGGTTATTAGTGGGAGTAAAATTTGTAACCCTCGAACTAGGATTATGGTTCGACTGTGGGTACGTTCGTAGTTGGTGTTAGCTAGGCAGAATAGTGCAGAGGACGTTAACCCGTGGGCGATTATGAGGATTAGTGCTCCGGTGAAACCTCACGGGGTTTGGGAGAGAATTGCTGCAATAACTAAGCCCATGTGGCTGACTGATGAGTAGGCAATTAATGATTTTAAGTCTGTTTGGCGAAGGCAAATTGATGCTGTTATGATTACTCCCCAGAGTGCTAGAATAATAAATGGGTAGCTAAGTTCTTTGGTTAGGGGGTCAAGTATAGTTGTAATTCGTATTATGCCGTATCCCCCTAATTTTAAGAGAACTGCAGCAAGGACCATAGAGCCGGCAATTGGGGCTTCGACGTGTGCTTTGGGGAGTCATAAGTGGACTCCGTATAGTGGTATTTTTACTAGGAATGCTAGTAGGCAGCCAGCCCATCAGAGTTTACTTGCGTAGGGGCTGAAACCAAGGGGGTTTGAGTAGTGGATAATTAGGAGCGATAGGCTGCCCGTGTTGTTTTGTAGGATAAGAAGTGCTACTAAAAGAGGTAGTGAGCCTGCTAGGGTATAGAAAAGAAAGTATGTTCCTGCGTTAAGTCGCTCTGCTTGGTTCCCTCAGCGGGTGATAATGATTAGGGTCGGAATTAGGGTGGCTTCAAATATAATGTAGAATATGATGATTTCTGTGGCGCTAAAGGCTAAGATAAGGAAAAATTGAAGGGAAATAAGTAAAGTAATGTAGGCTCGCTGTCGGGACACGGGTTCATGGTGCATGTGGTTTTGGCTTGCGAGAATTATAAGGGGTGTTAATCAACAGGTTAACACTAGGAGGGGGGTAGAGAGGGGGTCTAAGGCTATATATAAATTAATTGAGTATCAGCTGGTTTCTGATAAATTTTTAAGTCAAATTAAGCTGATTAATGCAATAATGAGACTTTGGGCAAGGGTCGTTGGCCAGAGTCATTTGGCACGGATAGTTCAGGTTGTGGGGATTAATATTAAGGTTGGAATGAGGACTTTTAGCATTGTAGTAGGTTTAGGCTCTGTAATCGGTCTGTACCGTGGGTGCGAGCAGTGGCTACTAAAAGGGCTAAGCCAGTGCTTGCTTCACAGGCTGAGAATGCCAGGAGGAGTATAGGGGGAGTAGAAAAACATGTGGAATTAAGTTGAAGTGCCCATAGGGAAAGGGCAATGAATAGGGTGAGTATCATGCCCTCTAGGCATAGTAAGGCGGACAGGAGGTGGGTCCGGTGGAATGCTAGTCCTAGAAGGCCTAGGATGAAAGCTGATGAAAAGGTGAAATGGGCGGGTGTCATTAGGTAGTTATGGACTTAAACCATAATTTTTTGAGCCGAAATCAAATGTTTTTGTTAATACTAACTATCTATTCGGCTCACTCTAATCCGCCTTGTATTCATTCGTAGATTAAGCCAAGGGTGAGGAGGGCCAGGATTGCGGAGGCCCATGTGAATGTTAAGATGGGGGATGAAAGTTGGTCTCCTCATGGGAGGGGGAGGAGGAGGGCAATTTCAAGGTCAAATAGGAGGAAGAGGATGGCAACGAGGAAGAAGCGGATTGAAAAAGGAAGTCGGGCTGTACCTAGGGGGTCGAAGCCACATTCGTAGGGGGAAAGTTTTTCGTAGTCTGGGTTTAGTTGGGGTAATCAGAATGCAATTGTTGTTAATACTAAAGAGAGGGTGGAGGTAATAAGGATGATTATGATTAAATTCATTACCTTTCTTTGGATTTTAACCAAAGCCGGGTGATTGGAAGTCACTTATACTAACTTATACTAGAAAGGTTATGAGCCTCATCAGTAGATGGAGATATAGAGGAAGAGTCAGACAACGTCGACGAAGTGTCAGTATCAAGCAGCTGCTTCAAATCCGAAATGATGTTCAGATGTGAAGTGGAAGCGAATTTGGCGGAGTAGGCAAACGGTTAGGAAGGTAGAGCCAATAATAACATGGAGACCGTGGAATCCCGTAGCTACGAAGAATGTGGAGCCGTAGACACCGTCTGCAATCGTAAATGGGGCTTCGTAATATTCTATAGCTTGTAAAAGGGTAAAATAAAAACCTAGGAGGATTGTTAATGTTAGGGCTTGAATGGTTTGTTTTCGTTCACGCTCCATAATGCTATGATGGGCCCAGGTCACTGTGACCCCGGAAGCGAGTAGGACTGCTGTATTTAGCAGGGGTACTTCGAATGGGTTGAGAGGCGTAATTCCCGTTGGTGGTCAGAATCCGCCCAGTTCGGGAGTGGGGGCCAGGCTCGAGTGGTAGAAAGCTCAAAAGAATCCTAGAAAGAAGAATACTTCGGAAGTAATAAAAAGGATTATACCATAGCGAAGGCCTTTTTGGACTGGCGGTGTGTGGTGGCCTTGGAATGTTCCTTCTCGAATAATATCTCGTCACCATTGATATATGGTTAAGAGGAGGAGGATTGTCCCTAATAAGATTAGTGTGAGTGAGTTGAAATGGAATCAGATCGCAAGGCCTGATGTTATTAGCAGGGCGGCAACTGCCCCTGTCAGGGGTCATGGGCTTGGGTCAACTATGTGATATGCGTGTGCTTGATGGGCCATTAGATGTTTTCTTGTAGGTATAGACTTAGAAGGAGGACGAAGACGTAAGCTTGAATTATAGCGACGGCAACCTCTAGTAGTGTGAGGAGGAATAGGAGAATTGTTGTCAGGGCTGCTACGGTGGTTATTATGGGAAGGAGTACGAATGCGGCTGTAGCAATAAGTTGAATTAGCAGGTGCCCAGCGGTGAGATTGGCTGTGAGTCGAACACCTAAAGCAAGAGGGCGGATAAGTAGGCTGATTGTTTCGATAATAATAAGTACTGGAATGAGTAGTGTGGGTGTCCCTTCTGGTAAGAGATGGCCCAGGGAGTGGGTAGGTTGTGTTCGTATACCAAGGATAACTGTTGCTAATCAAAGTGGTACTGCAAAGCCTATGTTTAGTGAGAGTTGGGTGGTTGGGGTGAAAGTGTAAGGTAGTAGGCCCAGTATATTTAAGGTAATAAGAAAGATCATAAGGGAAGTTAAAATTGTGGCTCACTTATGGCCTGGTTTATTTAAGGGTAAAAATAATTGTTTGGTAAATTGACCAATAAATCAGCTTTGAAGGGTGGATAGTCGGTTGTTCAATCATCGGGTTGATGGGGTTGGGTATAGAATTCAAGGGAGGGTTAGGGCTAGGGCAATGAGGGGAATTCCTAGGTGAGTGGGGCTTATAAATTGATCAAAGAAGTTTAATACCATGGTCAGTTTCAGGATTCTGTTTTAAAGGCTTTTTTATCTTGTGGGGATAGTTCGTTTGGGTAGGTGTGGGTTGTAGTTTTGGTTGTGATAATGGTTAAGAAGATTAATCAGGAGAAGATTAGGATAGCAAATCAAGGGGCAGGGTTAAGTTGGGGCATGTCGCTAAGGGTGGTCGGGAGTCACCAATCTTTAGCTTAAAAGGCTAATGCTATATACCTGTTTAGCTTCTTAGCGAGGCGTCTTTAAGTATTAGAGATGATCAGTTTTCGAAGTGTTCGAGAGGAACTGCTTCTACTACAATTGGTATAAAACTATGGTTAGCCCCGCAGATTTCAGAGCATTGGCCGTAGAATACCCCGGGGCGAGATGTAATAAAGGCTGTTTGATTTAGGCGGCCCGGGATGGCGTCTAGTTTGACACCCAAGGCTGGGACTGCTCAGGAGTGTAAAACGTCTTCGGCAGAAATTAGCATTCGGATAGGGGATTCGGCGGGTACGACTATTCGGTGATCGGTTTCTAACAGTCGGAAATGACCTGGTGAGAGGTCTTGTGTGGGGATTATATATGAATCGAAGCCAAGATCTTCATAATCAGTATACTCATAACTTCAGTATCATTGGTGGCCAACGGCTTTAATGGTGAGATGGGGGTCATTGATTTCATCCATTAAATAAAGGATTCGCAGGGATGGGAGGGCGATAAGGATAAGAATTACTGCTGGCAGAATTGTTCAAATAATTTCGATTTCTTGTGAGTCAATAATATTTTTGTTGGTTAATTTAGTAGTGACTATGGCCATAATAATATAAAGTACAAGGGTACTAATTAAAAATACAATTATTAGGGCGTGGTCATGAAAGTGGAGGAGCTCTTCTATTACAGGTGAAGCTGCGTCTTGAAAACCTAGTTGTGAAGGATGTGCCATTATTTAAGATGTGCAGGGGTTTAACCTGCATTTTTGCCTTGACAAGGCAGTGTAGTATCTATTTTACTAACATCTCATAAAGAAAGTGACAGAGTGGTTATGTGGTTGGCTTGAAATCAACTCATGGAGGTTCGATTCCTTCTTTTCTCGTTAATTTGTGTGAACTTGAACGAATGCAGGTTCTTCAAATGTGTGGTATGGGGGAGGGCAGCCATGAAGTCATTCCACATTTGTAGAGGTAAGTTCAATTGATAAAACTTCACGTTTAGCGGCAAATGCTTCTCAGATGATGAATAGGAACATAATAACTGCGATGAGTGAGATTAGTGAGCCGATAGAGGAGATTGTATTTCATAGGGTATATGCGTCTGGGTAGTCTGAATATCGTCGGGGTATCCCTGCTAGCCCGAGGAAGTGTTGTGGGAAGAAAGTTAGGTTAACACCCACGAACATAACCCCAAAGTGGATTTTAGTTCATGTACTATGTAGTGTATATCCGGAGAATAAAGGGAATCAATGTACAAAAGCAGCTATAATGGCGAATACGGCCCCCATTGATAAGACATAGTGGAAATGTGCTACTACATAGTACGTGTCGTGCAGGACAATGTCTAAGGAGGAGTTGGCTAGTATAATGCCTGTAAGGCCTCCAACTGTAAATAAGAAAATGAAACCGAGTGCTCATAGCAGGGGGGTTTCTCATTTAATTGCCCCGCCATGTAGGGTGGCTAATCAGCTAAAGACTTTAACGCCAGTTGGGATGGCAATAATTATGGTAGCTGAGGTAAAATAGGCTCGTGTATCTACATCTATCCCCACTGTAAATATGTGGTGGGCTCAAACAATAAAACCTAGAAGTCCGATGGCCATTATAGCTCAGACTATGCCCATATAGCCGAATGGTTCTTTTTTACCAGCATAGTAGGCAACGATGTGTGAGATTATACCAAAGCCTGGAAGAATTAGAATATAAACTTCTGGGTGTCCAAAAAACCAGAATAGGTGTTGGTATAGAATTGGGTCTCCGCCCCCTGCGGGGTCGAAGAAGGTGGTGTTTAGATTTCGATCTGTAAGTAGTATTGTAATCCCGGCAGCTAAAACTGGAAGGGAGAGAAGTAGGAGGACGGCAGTAATTAATAAAGCTCAGATAAATAAAGGTGTTTGATATTGTGAGATGGCTGGGGGTTTTATATTAATAATTGTTGTAATAAAATTAATTGCACCAAGGATTGATGAAATTCCTGCCAAGTGGAGTGAGAAAATAGTCAGGTCTACAGAGGCCCCTGCGTGGGCTAGGTTGCTGGCCAACGGTGGGTAAACTGTTCACCCAGTTCCTGCTCCCGACTCTACACCTGAAGAGGCTAGCAGGAGGAGGAAAGAAGGGGGAAGAAGTCAGAAGCTTATGTTATTTATACGGGGAAATGCTATATCGGGTGCGCCAATTATAAGGGGAATAAGTCAATTACCGAAGCCTCCAATTATTATTGGTATTACTATAAAGAAAATTATTACGAAAGCATGTGCTGTAACGATTACATTATAAATTTGGTCATCCCCCAATAGGGCGCCAGGTTGACTAAGTTCTGCTCGAATAAGAAGGCTAAGGGCTGTGCCCACTATTCCAGCTCAAGCACCGAATACTAAATAAAGGGTGCCAATGTCTTTGTGATTAGTCGAGAAGAATCAACGTGTGATTGCCACAGGTAAGATGGCTGAGTAAGTGGTGGGTTGTAGCCCCATAGACAGAGGTTTAAGTCCTCTTTTTACCAAGCTCTGAGGTGTATTACATTTTAGGTTGCAAACCTAAAGAAGTAGATTAACTGTCTACCGGGGCTTTCCCCGCCTTTATAAGGAGGGCGGGGAAAGTTAGGTAGATGCTCGCTGGTTTGGGCGCTTAGCTGTTAACTAAGAAGTTGTAGGATCGAGGCCTGCCTATCTAGGGAGGCTTTAGCTTAATTAAAGTGTCTGTTTTGCATACAGGAGATGTAAGTTAGTGTCTTGCAAGTCTTATTAGGGGCTGGGGGATTTTCACCCCCGCTTAGGGCTTTGAAGGCCCTTGGTCTGAGTGTTAACCTAAGTCTCTTAAGGGGTGAGTAGTGTGAGGATGGTGGGGGATAGTGGGAGTAGAAGAATGGTGGCTGTGGCAGAGGTAGCGAGTGGTAGTGTGAGTTGTTTGGATGGTAGGCGTCATGGCGTAGTTCCGGTTAAGTTGTTTGGTGAAATTGTTAGTGTTATTGCATAGGTGAGGCGAAGGTAAAAATACAGGCTTAGTAGTGCGGATAGGGCAGCTAGTGTAGCTGTTGGGGCGAGTTCTTGTTTGGTCAGCTCTTGGAGAATTAGTCATTTTGGTATAAAACCTGTTAGTGGGGGTAATCCAGCTAATGATAGGAGGATGAAGGGGGTAATAGAGGTTAGTATTGGGGTTTTTGCTCATGATAGGGCCAAGGAGTTAATATTGGTTGAATTATTAAGTTTGAATGTTAGGAATGTTGATGAGGTTATAATGAAGTATAGGAGGAGAGTTAGTAGGGTTAGGGAGGGAGAGAATTGAATGACCATAAGTATTCAGCCGAGATGGGCGATGGAGGAGTAGGCTAGGATTTTTCGGAGTTGTGTTTGGTTTAAACCTGCTCAGCCTCCAACTAGTATTGATGTAATACCAAGGAGGATTGTAAGAGGGGGGTTGGTTTGTTCAACTTGGAGGAGTAGGGCGAAGGGAGCGAGTTTCTGTCAGGTGGATAGAATGAGGCCTGTTGTGAGGTTAAGTCCTTGGAGGACTTCAGGGAGTCAGGCATGTATTGGGGCTAATCCAATTTTAAGTGCTAGTGCGAGAGTAATTAGTGTTGTTGGGATTGGATGGGTTATTTGTTGAATACATCACTGTCCTGAGAGTCAGGCATTAGAGGTGCTAGCAAATAGGAGTATGGCGGCGGCTGTGGCTTGAGTTAGGAAATATTTTGTTGCTGCCTCGGTGGCTCGTGGGTGATGTTGCATGGTTATAAGAGGGATAATAGCTAGGGTATTAATTTCGAGCCCTATTCAGGCTAAAAGCCAGTGGGAGCTAATAAAAGTAATTGTAGTGCCCAGGCCTAGGCCTAGAAGTATAATGGAGAGGGTAAATGGGGTCATTAGTAAAGGAAGGGGTTTAGCCTACATTTTTGGGGTATGGGCCCAAGAGCTTGATTAGCTGACTTTACTAGAAAGTGGTGTAGAGGAAGCACTAAGAGTTTTGATCTCTTTGGGTAGGGTTCAAATCCCTTCTTTCTAAGGAATTGGAAGGACTTTAACCTTCATTATTCACTCTATCAAAGTGACCCTTTATGTTCAGGCACAATGCCTTGTTTATGTTTGTGGGGGTAGCCCTGCGAATGCAATAGGTAGGGCTAGGTGTCAAATTACAAGGGCTAATGTAATGGGGAGGAAGTTTTTTCAGATGAGGTGTATGAGTTGGTCGTATCGGAACCGTGGGTAGGAGGCTCGTACCCAGAGGAATAATACTGATAAGGTTGCTGTTTTTAGTGCAATGTTGATTGAGGTTAGTTCTGGGAGGGCTGGAATGTGAAGTGCTCCTAGGAATAGGATGGCTGATAGTGTGTTTATAAGAAGAATATTAGCATATTCTGCTAGGAAGAATAGGGCGAAGGGTCCGCCTGCATATTCAACGTTAAAACCTGAGACTAGTTCTGATTCACCTTCGGTTAAATCAAATGGTGCTCGATTGGTTTCTGCAAGGGTGGAGATATACCACATTGCGGCGAGGGGTCAAGCTGGGATAATAAGTCAGGTGCTTTCTTGGGCGATATTAAAGGTTTGAAGGGTGAATCCACCTGTAAAAATAATAGTGCAGAGTAGGATTAGTCCAAGGCTTACTTCATAAGAAATTGTTTGGGCGACAGCTCGGAGGGCGCCGATTAAAGCATATTTGGAGTTTGATGCTCATCCTGACCCTAGAATGGAGTATACCGCAAGGCTGGACAGTGCTAGAATAAATAAGATGGTGAGGTTTAAATTGATAATTGGGTGGGGGAGGGGGATTGGAGCTCATAAGGTGAGGGAGAGGGTAAGGGCTAGCATAGGTGTTAAGAGAAAGAGAATTTGGGATGATGTTGAGGGGCGGATGGGTTCTTTAATAAAGAGTTTTACGCCATCTGCAATTGGTTGGAGTAGGCCGTATGGGCCGACGATGTTGGGGCCTTTTCGTAATTGTATATAACCCAGTACTTTGCGTTCTAGAAGGGTAAGGAATGCTACGGCTAGGAGGATTGGAATAATAAGGAGTAGGGGGTTAATGATGTTGTTTAGTGTAAAGATCATAGTTAAGGAGAGGATTTGAACCTCTGTGGTAAAGGATTTAGGTCTTTTGCATTAACCGGGCTCTGCCACCTTAACAGGCCTTGGTTTTAGGCATAAGGGATATGCCCTTATGTCTAATTTAGTTGTTTTCATTAGGTTGGGGTGGGGCGTACTTTTAGTATGGGCCCCTTCTTTTCGGTCCTTTCGTACTAGAAAAGATCATGTCATAGATAGAAACTGACCTGGATTACTCCGGTCTGAACTCAGATCACGTAGGACTTTAATCGTTGAACAAACGAACCCTTAATAGCGGCTGCACCATTAGGATGTCCTGATCCAACATCGAGGTCGTAAACCCCCTTGTCGATATGGGCTCTTGAAGAGGATTGCGCTGTTATCCCTGGGGTAACTTGGTCCGTGGATCGGCATTGCCGGATCTTATGGTCAGAGATTCTGTTTTTTAGAGCGGTGGCTCTTGTTTTTAAGAGGGTGTACTCTTATTCCGCATGGGGGTTATTTGTTTCCCCGTGGTCGCCCCAACCGAAGACGTTAGAGCAGGGCTCTTTTAGTTTATGTGTATATGTGTTTATGAGAGCTACTCTAGTGTCTAAAGCTCCACAGGGTCTTCTCGTCTTATGTAGTTATCCCCGCTTCTGCACGGGGAGATCAATTTCATTGACTTGAAAAAGGAGACAGTTAAGCCCTCGTTATGCCATTCATACAGGTCTTCATTTAAAAGACAAGTGATTGCGCTACCTTTGCACGGTCAGGATACCGCGGCCGTTGAACTTGGGTGTCACGGGGCAGGCGGGACCTCTTATACGTTAAGTTTGCAAGAGGCGATGTTTTTGGTAAACAGGCGAGGCTTGTGGGTGTTTGCCGAGTTCCTTCTTTTTCTTTTAGTCTTTCCTTATTGGCATACTAGTGTGAGGTTAACGGTTGGTTGGTGGGTGATTTTCTAGTGAGTAATATTAATGTTCATTACCCTCTGTGGTTGGGGCCGTTAATATTCGGTGGGTTGTCCGTTCCGATTTACACAGATGCTTGGAGAGAGATTGAGTGCTCTCTTATTACTCATATTAGCATAATTTCTTCCATGGTTGCATGGAGTAATCCGTTAGGTTTAGGGGGTTGAGAATTAATTATTAGGATAAGAGGTGTGAGTATGTCTGAGCTTTAACGCTTTCTGCTGTGGTGGCTGCTTTTAGGCCTACTTGGGCATTTTTCCTTGGTGAGTATAATCTTTAACCTCCTGGTAAAGTTGTATCTTGCTCAAAGGGGCTGTCCCCCCTTTGACTAACTCTCCTGGTTTCTTTTCATCGTTTGGAATCTGGTGAATGGAGAAGCCGGGAGGCTGAACTTCTATTCATTTCTCGGATAACCAGCTATAACTAAGTTCGGTAGGTCTGTCACCTCTACTCAAAGATCTTCCCACTCTTTTGCCACAGAGACGGGTTAGCCCCATAAAGGGCTGTCTTGGAGTAGCTCACTTAGTTTCGGGGTTTCAAACTAAAGTTCTCTTTGCTTGGGGGTACTTGCTAAATCATGATGCAAAAGGTACGAGTTAGAGTCTCTGCTTTTTTGTACTTTGTTGAGTTGTTTCATTTCTCTTTCATCATTCCCTTGCGGTACTGTCACTATAGCTCCGTGTTCCTTTTCTGTCTCCCATACTAGGGTAAAAAATGGTTTGTTTTAAACTGGTTTGGTGTGTTAGGGTTTATTAATGTTTATTTGTTGTGCTTAGTTTTGGGGCTAGTTGTTTAGTGTCAGGGCGATCCGATTTGCACGGATGATTTCTCAGTGTAAGGGAGATGCTTTAGCTGTCTTGGCTACGCTCTGATTTTTCCAAGTACACCTTCCGGTACACTTACCATGTTACGACTTGCCTCCCCTTTATATGCTATTTGTGTTTAATTATGGGGTGAATGTAGTTTGGGGAGAGTGACGGGCGGTGTGTGCGCGCTTTAGAACCAGTTTCAGCAGAACACTCTATTTTCTGCTTACTGCTAAATCCTCCTTCGGATAAATTTTTCAATTTATCATTCGTGTTCACTTGAGTAGTGAATGTAGCCCATTTCTTCCCTTCTCATACGCTACACCTCGACCTGACGTTTTGGGTTAAACCAGTTATGCTTACTGTTCATCCCTTGGGGGGTAAGCTGACGACGGCGGTATATAGGCGGGGTTGGCAAGAGAAGGTGAGGTTGAACGGGGGTTATCGGTTATAGAACAGGCTCCTCTAGGTGGATTTAAAGCACCGCCAAGTCCTTTGGGTTTTAAGCTGGGGCTCGTAGTACCCTGGCGAATAGTGGGTGTAGGATTTTATTAATGTTTAGGGCTAGGCATAGTGGGGTATCTAATCCCAGTTTGTACCCTAGCTTTCGTGGAGTCAGAATGTGTAAAGTTACTTTCGTAGTTGGGCTTCTTACTTTCGGATGCGTATAACAGCTTTGAGAGTATTCGACTTTATTTTTTAATGTTCTTAACCACTCTTTACGCCGTGGTCTATCAACTTGAGCCTCTCGTATAACCGCGGTGGCTGGCACGAGTTTTACCGGCCCTATTAACTATAACTAAGTCAAGTTTTCACTTATAGCTTAATGTTTATCACTGCTGAGTTCCCTTGGGGGTGTGGCTATGCAAGGTGTTGTGGGCTTAAAATGTGTGCCTGATACCAGCTCCTTGTTTTCGGGGGGAAAACTGTGGGGCATTCTCACGGGGATGCGGATACTTGCATGTGTAAATTTAGTTAGAGTTGACAGAAAAGTCAGGACCAAGCCTTTGTGCTTGCGGGGCTTTCTAGGGCCCATTTTAACATCTTCAGTGTTATGCTTTAAGTTAAGCTACGTTAGC